GTAAAGTAAGGGAATAGCATTCCTATATAACAAACATCTAGAAACAAGAAAATTAAATCGGAAATATCGACAGATTCCCGCGTAGTCCAAAGAAATATGAAAATTAAAGAAAAAAAAAAAAAAGATCCACTGTTCCAATTTTATCTCTATCGAATTTTAATATCAGAATAGTGTATATAGTTATGATTCAATGGGTTAGGTCCACTTACTTTTTCTTTTGTTGATTTCTAATTCATTTGATTGGAATAATAGAACAAAGTAATAGGACTCTTTGGAGATTCAAGTAGACAACTTAGCATTATTCATTATAAACTTATCATTATTTATCATTATAATATTTATAACAATATAATAAACATAATAACAAATGTTCAACTTTATAACTATAATTACTATACTTCATTAGTATTTAATATAATTTCAATATAAAAATGAATTATATTACAATTACATTTTATGGTTTGTTACTTTTTTATTACAAATGGTAATAATATCTCTATAAATATGAATACTACCGCCGGGGTTTTATGAAAAAACCAAAGCCCCTTATCGGATTTGAACCGATGACTTACGCCTTACCATGGCGTTACTCTACCGCTGAGTTAAAAGGGCCCATTTACTTCAACTCCTGAATAAGCCGCTAGTTACTATGAGTTTAGTGTATATACTTATTATATGTTATATGTCTATAGACATATCTTATAGGGTTATACGTTATAATCTATGTAATATATATATCTTAGACGCATAGTGGTTCATTCAGGAACGCTCAATTTGATTTACCTAGTGAGTTATAGGATATACTAGTAAGTATAGGTAAAAAATGGTTTATTGGTATTGGATTTCATAAATATCAATGCAATGAATTGTTTCCAGACCGGCCGACCCTAATTTCTTTCCATTAGTTTCCATTATAACGAACTTCATTTGATTGATACATGTACCTACCAATTCAACATAGCTCCGAAATATTTTATCGAAGCAATCGTTGATAAAGAGATTCGGCCTGTCTTCTGAACCAAAAAAAATTTAGAAAAAAAAAATTCAATAACTTATCGTTTTTTTTTTTATTTGAATTTCCTGTCTTAGTGTGGGGTAGAAATATGCCCGCCTAATCTTAACAATGAGTGAATCAATGAATGAAAGCGTAAGAATGGAGTTTAATCCCCCTTTCTGGTAGACCAATTATTCACCGAAAAGTACTATCCTTTGTATTGAGTCATACCATTCCCCTTCTATTATATTGACAATTTCAAAAAACTATTCATACTATGAGCATAGTATGATGGCGGTCGGGCAAGTATGCCCCCATCGTCTAGTGGTTCAGGACATCTCTCTTTCAAGGAGGCAGCGGGGATTCGACTTCCCCTGGGGGTAGGGTACTATGAAAGTAAGTTGATCATGGATTATCAATAAGCACGAAATTGATTCTTCCTGGGTCGATGCCCGAGCGGTTAATGGGGACGGACTGTAAATTCGTTGGCAATATGTCTACGCTGGTTCAAATCCAGCTCGGCCCAATAATTCGCCGATCCGCCATGAAATGATATAACCCATTTGTTGTGTTCCCGAAATGCTCGATCCCGATAGGAAAAAAGTAAATTTTTTTGATATATCTCTACCACTATTTATTTACTTTATTACTTTATTTTTTATTTAAATAATTTAAATATTTAAATTTAATTGATTTTTGTTTTTTCCAACAAATTCTGATTTTTCTAATGATCTAGATTCATATCAGGATCGGTAAGTGTAAAGGTTAAGGACAAGAGTAAAATAAAGAAAAACGAACTTTTTCATTGAAAGATTGATTATCCAATTGATTTGGCAATAACGAAAAGATTATTAGTAATCCATGACGCTTTCGCTAAAGTGCATATCCATATGGATATCAATATATCACTCGCCTCTCTGTTCCAACATGACAATTCTAATCGAAAATATAAATCGAAAGGGTTTGAATGAAATCATTAAGAATAGTGTACACTTTATTTTTTTATGTTATTTCACTGGATTTCACTGGGATTGTAGTTCAATTGGTCAGAGCACCGCCCTGTCAAGGCGGAAGCTGCGGGTTCGAGCCCCGTCAGTCCCGACGGATCCAAATCCAATAAAAAAAAAAAAAAAAATAAATTCGTCTCTACATTGTTCTGTGAAAGGGAGTACAAATAGAAGAATTTCATTCCCAACCGGATCCCTCATTATTATTATTATTTTTCATTTCGATTCGATTGTTTGTTTGGGTTTGGTTAAACTTAATGGTAAGGTAAGTGTAAAGGCGGTTAGATGATACTTCATCAGATGATTGTACAAGGATCAGAGATTGTACAAGGAAGGCGATAAGTTATAGAAAAGAAAGAATGGAAAAGAATGATAAATAAAAATTGAAATTATAAATTTCAATTAATTTAAAGAAATTTTTGATTGGATCAGGAATCAACCTTTGAATTCGGTATGGATAAAAGATCTTCCTATGTTATACTATTCAATTCTTGACGATGAATCGATTTGATAGCCCAGATATTGTTATTCATGATATTGATCCGATTCGATTACATCGAGACGTAATTCACCCCATTGAATTTACAGACGAAAAATTTATCATCTCTATGGGATTAAATCCCGAGTTATTGCCAATTAAAGAAAAATGAAACGATGAAATTATGGAAGTAAATATTCTTGCATTTATTGCTACTGCACTGTTCATTCTAGTTCCTACTGCTTTTTTACTTATAATATATGTAAAAACAGTAAGTCAGAGCGATTAATTTGAATGAAACTTGACTTTTTAGTTCTTATCAATGATTGAAGAAAAGAAATAAAACGAAAAAGATTCCAATTTCGAGTATTAAATGAATGAAATGAGCGAAATAGAATCAGCAGTATTCTATGAGAGACGATAGTATGGTAGAAAGAAAGATCCATATTTTTCTTTCTACCATACTATCTAGTATTGTTATTGTACTGTATAAAGTTTACTGTCTGAAGATACAGGTTAATTTAATATATATCAATCTATATTATTATCTTCATATATATAGATATCAATTCCATATATATAATTACATAGTGTCGTGTCCCAATTCTATTTCTTCATCTAGTTCTATTTGATTTGTGTTGATTCCAATTAATAATTGGAAATAATCGAAAGACAACTCTTATTCGGACGATTCTAATTCCTGTATTTCGGATTTTTTTTAATATGAATCCCGATATCCATTGAAAGAAAGAATAAAATCAATGAAGGAAAAAAAAAGGTATGGGTAAAATAAAAACAAGTAATCTTTTTGTTAGCATTCCGACAAAGAAGTAATTGATTGAGCAGTTGACAGAGGTTCCGGGGGGTTCTGTGGGAACTTCTTCGGATTTCGAAAAGGATTAGTAAACCTCACCTTTTTAACGTTTGAACCATGATATGAAATGAGTTCAATAAAGCAAGCACAGCATAAATAAAATTTATAAAAAAAGAAACCACATAATAAAACAAGCGGTAAGTGCGCAATATGTGACTCGCCCAAGACAATATTTTATTATGTGTAGTTGTAGTATCTCGTTGGACAACCACTATGTTGTTTCCCATAAAAAATGTGTATCCATGTAATAACAGATTTCTTTTATCTTTGAACAGTAAAGGGAAAAACAAAAAAAAAGTAAAAAAAGATTCCGTTCTTTCCCATTGCCCATATATAACTTTGGTAAGAGTCGGTTCATCGAAATAGAAAAGTTATGAAGAATACGGTTGGAATCAATTTCCTACCATTTGTATTCCTTTCGAAATACAAACGTGGGAATCATTGACATATTTGTTTGATTGAAAGAGTTCATATATTATTCATAGAATCCATTACTCCACTAGAATCAAATACCATTTCGAAATGAAGATTTTTTTTATTTCCATTTCAAAATGGAATTTTAAATAGTGAAATAAAAAAAAAGGCTTTGCAGGAAGATCTATAAAAAAAAATTAATACAGTTTGATTCCCAAATTCAATTAGTAGTACTTCTAGAGTCCACTTCTCCCCCATACTACAAGTGAAAGGGAAAATGTAAAGACTACCATTACAGCAGCCCAAGCGAGACTTACTATATCCATGTGAATTATGTCCTCTATCTCTATGAATATGAAGGAATTATTCAATTATTGCTCACTAATAATAAAAAAATCACTGGCGCAGAGTCAACGGGGGGTTCTGACCCAACACTGTTGATGAAACAATCCAATAAATACAATTCTAACACGTTCTTATAATTATAAGATTTCTGGTATAATCGGAAAACATTAAGCACCAGCAAAATACGTGGAGACAGCCTTTGAAGTATCAAAGGAATGTTACTAACATGTAGTAATAATAAAACCTATTCTTTCTTTTGGTGCCCTTCATTTTATTAAATAAAACGTATAAAAATATAGAATCAAGATAGATCACTATCTAATCTACCGCATACCCTTATTTCTTTTTCTTTCTTTCCTACTTTTCCCATTTGATCTACGTCTCCGATTGGCTCTATGAAACAATCGAAGACGTTCTATTACGTTCTTGATTAGAGATTAAAGTAAGAATTTCTTTTTGTACTTTTTTTTTTACTTTATTTCTTTATTTATAATTTATATTTTTTAATTTATAAATTTATATTTATAATTTATATTTATAAATTTATATTTATAATTTATATTATAAATATAAATTAGTAAGTATAAATTAGTAAGTTCAATAAATATAAGTAAAATATTTAAAAATATTTATATATTCTTTATATATTCAAATAAATACATAAATAAATAAGTCAAAGCCAATTATCCATTCAATCTAATTAATATTCAACCTAATTAATATTGAATGAATCCCGGAGTACTCAAAGACTTTCATGAGTATGTATACAAAGTATCTTCCGCCCTCCTTTCCGCAACTCAAAATTTCATTAGATTCCCTGTCCGGCTATCCAATCTAATTCAAGACCCAGTCAGTAGACACTACATTAGTAGTGGAAGGGCTATCATA